TAGCCGCTTCAATGGGATCTTTCATTCTGGTCGGAGGAGAAATTACCAAACGTCTCGCATTCCCTCACGCTTGGCGCCAATGAGTTTTTATTTGAGAAAAAAAAAGAAGACTATGCCTTCGCTGTATCGAATATGAATAAAATAAAAAAAGAAAATCAAATAAAGAATAAGTAATAATAGCATGGCACTTCGAGTTCGATATGAACAAACCATTGTTGTTTTTTTCTAACATGAGATTTTGTATCGAGATAGTAGTATGAAAGAAGGGTTATTCCCAATTTGATCTTATGTGTCAAGAGTAAATTTCAGCGTCACAAACCATTTTTCTTCCACACCAGAAGTCTCTTTCTTATCTTTATGTTATGAGAGAAAGAGTAAAAAAAATTGGATCGTATCAAAAAGAAACTTTGGGATTGCTAAACCACAGACGAGATAAATAGATAAATATATAAAGCAACAGAACCATCATAGTATTTTTTTTTTTACTACTATGAATATGAAAGGAAGGGTGGTAAATGGATCATTTAACGATTTGGATGGGTTCTCTTTATTCTTTTCGATAGAAGAAATTCCATTGCAGAGCCGTATGCAATGTAAAAAAGATGCCCGTACGGTTGTTTCATTCTATTTTTTTCTTGTTATTTGAATTCCCCCTTACTTTAACCCAATCGTGCGAGATAGAGATAGAAGAACCGTTAATTATGTTATGTCAATATCATCAGGGTTATGATTCACCAACCTGCTAGTTCTTTTTACGAGGCACAAGCAGGGGAATTTATCCTGGAAGCAGAAGAACTATTGAAGCTTCGCGAAACCCTCACAAAAGTTTATGTACAAAGAACGGGCAACCCTTTATGGGTTATATCCGAAGATATGGAAAGGGATGTTTTTATGTCAGCAACAGAAGCCCAAGCTCATGGCATCGTTGATCTTGTAGCGATCGAAAATGAAAATACTGGGGATTTCGTATAAATATAGAATTCCATTTCAAAAATTGAATTTTCTGTGTGAATAGAAATCATTCATAATAATCAACCATCAGGTTAAGATCGATCTAAGCCAACCCGCTCTATTCTATCTAGAATGAGATTCTATAGACATAACATGCCAACCATTAAACAACTTATTAGAAACGCAAGACAGCCAATAAGAAATGTCACGAAATCTCCCGCTCTTCGAGGATGTCCTCAGCGTCGAGGAACATGTACTAGGGTGTATGTGCGACTCGTTCAGTTCAGATCATTAGTTTGAAGAAATGAAAAAATTTTTTCCAGTATAAACGACCACTACCAACGAATTAGGATAGATAGAGTGGAAGACGGGTATTTAATTGACTCTTATCTAAAAATGATGATCTATCATCTACGTATTATGTTATGGAATTTATGGTTTCTATTGGTGCAAATCCAATCACTCCGTTTGAGATGAGAAGCAATTCTCCATTGGTAGCAAATAGTTATCCATTAAGCGGAGGAAATAGTCTTATAAGAAGCAAAAAGGTTATGCTCCTATTTTTGAAAAAACGGACTAACAGGGTCAGCTACCTAGCCAACTTTCAGAATTAAATGCCGTCACTGTATGGATAGCTTTTTGTGAAAAGTACTATTACTTTCTAATTAGAATTTAAAAAAGAATTCTAATTGAAAAATGAATGGGTAGAGCCAAAGAGTGTGAACTATACAAGTTCACAATAAAATTTGATGAAATGAAAGAAGAGGCTCCGGTGTATAGAGAGGACCTCACCGTTTCAAAAGTTGCCATAAAAACGAGGGAACCCACTATTCTTTTTTATTTAGTAGCAGTTGAATTTCTTATTTCCAGGCGAGATAAGATACCTGGAAGAAAGAAAAAATCGTGGTCGGGAAGGTCATAGTCGCAAAAGCCATTGGAATTTATATTTTATATATTGGAAGAATCCGTTTTGTTATTAATCGACCGGAGGAAAAGGATGACTGAAAGAAGAGAAATCAATTAGTTATTCAAGAAAGTTTCATTTGATTCAATGACCAGAGTTAAACGAGGATATACAGCTCGGAGACGTCGAAAAAAAATTCGTTTATTTGCATCAACCTTTAGAGGGGCTCATTCAAGACTTACTCGAATGACTACTCAACAAAGAATGAGAGCTTTGGTTTCCTCTCATCGAGATAGGAGCAGGAAAAAGAGAGATTTTCGTCGTTTGTGGATCACTCGGATAAATGCAGTAACTCGTGAGGATAGGCTATTCTATAGTTATAGCCTATTCATACACAATCTGTACAAGAGACAATTGCTTCTGAATCGTAAAATACTTGCGCAAATAGCCCTATCAAATAAGAATTGTTTTGATATGATTTCCAATAAAATCATAAATAAAAAAGAAAATATAAATCAAATAAAGAAAGAAAAGAATCTTCCTAGTTAATAGAATCTACTATATAGGAAACAAGAATGATTGAAACAGAATTTCCCGGAGAATGGACTCCGGGAAGATAGAAGAAAAAAATTAAGATTTGAATAGTAGGAATAAACGAACATCTTTCAAGAAAAAAAAAGATTTCTTCCCCATTTTTCCTTTTTTATAACACAAGAATCAAATCTGGATTCTAGTTTTTTTGAGCAAAACATTAATCTGAGCTTGAATTCTGATTGGAGTTTTGAGGAGTATATCTATTTATTTTTAGTTCTAGGACCAGTAGTTCTAGGGATCGACTCCACTCTCTCCAATTGTTTCTCATTATTACGAAAAGGTAACAAAGATAAAATACGAGCTTGTTTTATAGCAATAGTAATTAATCGTTGTTGTTTCAAGGTCAACCTATTCACCCGTCTAGATAAGATTTTTCCTTGTTCACTAATAAATCGACTAATTAAACTCATGTTTCTATAATCGATTTGATCCCCCGATCCAATTGGGGGTAAACGCCTACGAAAAGATCGCTTGGATTTACGAAAAGGTTGTTTGGATTTATCCATGGTTTTCTTATTCCTTGTTTGTTTATTCCTTATATAGAAAATAATCTAGAAAATACAATTCTAATTTTTTCTTATTCATTTCAGATCCGACCAAAATAGGATTTGGTTTGTATTATATATGTTAAGATGTAAAGTTCTTACTCTTCCCGCCCCTTGGAAAAATCACACATGCATTCTGTTCCATCTATTTCTTTATTTCCCCATGAATCGTATACTTTTGACAATAGCGACAAAATTTTATCAATTCTAATCGATTGGGTGTATTGTGTCGATTCTTTTGAGTAATATATCTAGAAATGCCCGGCGATTCTTTATTGACACCCTTTCGAACACAACAGGTACATTCCAAAATCACTAGAATTCTTATATCTTTACCCTTGACCATGAACCTCCTTTTCATTTTGTATCGACTTCACTTTAGAATTCCCCTCATTTTCTTTTTTATCCGAACCAAATACAAAATAAAATAAGAAATAAGAAGAAAATAAAAGAATCTATATTCTATATCTATATTAATAAAAGTTACTAACTAGAAATGTAATTTGTAAATATTTTTTTTTAATTCATTATATAGAAGAATATTCAGAATATAGTAATAATTAAGTAATACAATTTTTTCTAACTAGGAATTATTCCTATCCTAATCTAAGTATTTTCTTCTTTCTATGTTAGAATTTCGCGCCCCTAGACTGGATTCACATTTCCATTTCTTTTCCCAAAAATTCTATCGTAGATTCACTATATTTTGACTGAGGTTCGATACACCTTTTCTTTCTCTTTCTTTTTTCTTTAGGATAGGAAAGAAAAAGGGAGCGAAATTGGAGCCATGTTACGTAGAATTGTATCTAAAATCTTCTTCATTTCTTCACATATAAATACAAGAATTCAATCAGAATGAAAAAAAGGGGAATGACAAGGCATCTGGAAATAAACGATTAATTTCTATCAATAGACCTGCTAAAGACCCAAACCATAGAGTGGTTAGCACAGGTGCCGTGGAGAGATATGTTTTTATATCTCGCATTGAAAATCCTCCTTCTTCTTTATATTTTATATTTTCTTTTTTTTCTTGTTTATTGTAATTCTTTATTTGTATTGTATATTGTAATACATATATAGTCCTAGTTCGATATTCTAATACATAGATCATAGATAACCCGATCTTGTAGTTCAAGATCATTTGTTTTTGCGCGAAATGAAATTATAATTAGGAATTACTAACTAAAATGCATATGTACAATGACCCAGCAGATGAAATTTTGCCGCCCCCTAAAAAAGAAAAAAATGACAAGAACATTCTCTACCTATAGAAATAGGTAGAGGAAAAAGAAGGATGTGGAAAACAAGACATGGATTTTATACAATGACACTATACAACAATTTTGAAAAGGGATGTAGCGCAGCTTGGTAGCGCGTTTGTTTTGGGTACAAAATGTCACGGGTTCAAATCCTGTCATCCCTACCTATTCTTTCTCCTATGGTAAGATCGGGTAAAATATAATCTTTCATTTTTACTTTTGACATACTATATGTACGCAATACCCCCTTGTGGATAAAAAAATCCTTTTCTTTACAATCATATCTACTCTATATAGGATATAAGAAAGCGCTCTTAGTTCAGTTCGGTAGAACGCGGGTCTCCAAAATCCGACGTCGTAGGTTCAAATCCTACAGAGCGTGATTCCGTTTATGTTATGTTGAATTACAATGAAATAACTTAACAAAACAAAGTAGAATTGCAACTTAAATTTGACCTCCTACAAGGAGGAGGCCAATCAAAAAAAGAGATGTTACTCAATCAAAGGTCCAACTGATCACCGCGCCTGTATTGTAAATATGCAGTTACAAATAATCCTGTTAAAGTAATAGGAATTAGACCTAAGACAATCCCAAATAGAAAAACTTCAATCATTTCAATTTGTTTTAGGGAATAAAAAGAGAGGTAAGATCTATCCCTAAATATTAATCTTAATTATACGTGAATCTCAATGACTAGGAATTGGCAATTGACGCGGGAAGGAACCATAGAATACATGAAATGAAAT